CAAATAATTGAGGCAAATCTAGCTCTTCGACGAGCTAGGACAAGAGTCGAGGCTGTCAATGCAATTTCATAACTAGTTGGTGCGTTCAAATAATCAAAAGAGGTTCTGTTTCTAAACCCTATTTTGATTGGATTCACTCGACATAATCCAATCAAGCAGAATCCAATTTAGATACAACGCAATTCAAAAATGAAATAAATAAAAAATCTATAAAAATAAGGGTGGGACAAAAAACTTATTAGATACCGTTGACTCCGGTATCTAATAAGTTCTACCTACTATTGGATTTGAACCAATGACTCCCGCCGTATGAAAGCGATACTCTAACCACTGAGTTAAGTAGGTCACTTATTATCCTAAAGAGAACCAAATGGAACCCATCCTATCGATGGATTATAAATATCATATTCCTTATAAGCAACAATAATCGAACCAATACCACTCAAAAATTTCGGATGTTGGATCATAGAATATTGATCTTGACAACAAATTATATACATGATAAAATATGCATCACAAGCACTAAGGGCTATAGCTCAGTTGGTAGAGCACCTCGTTTACACGCGCGCCAATGTTTTTCAGGGGAATCCACCATACAATCCAAAAAATGGATCTTATTGAGAAATCGATGTCTTACTCCATAATAACTTTAAGAGAAAAGAGAACAATAGCCTGACGAGAGGTTCGGTCCTATTTGAGTGCCCTTTGTAGGTACCAAACAGGCTCCGTCTTGAGATATTGATAAGGTGAATAGCAGTATATTCAATGCTAGGCATAATGAGTATAAGGCCCTCAAAAAATCTCTTTTCGTCCTATGAACTTGAAGGTGTATGAAGTTTCATATTGGATTTTTTAAGCCGAACGATAGAGACTTCATTTAACTTAAAATTCTAGGCCAAAGGCAGACCTACGTCAAAATAACTTCACCTTTGAAACACTTTGGTAGTGCTCTGAATTAGAATCCCAAATAATGAATCAGAGCACATGGAGCCATCTCCTTATCTTATTTTTCTGTCAAGAAAAAATATGGCAGATTGGCTGATATTTCTATCAGTTAATGAAAGAGCCCAATGCAAAAAAAAATGCATGTTGGGTCTTTGAAACAGTTCAGATCATTTTGATAATAATAAGTTTGATCTGTTTTACCGAGAAGGTCTACGGTTCGAGTCCGTATAGCCCTAGAGCCCTATAAAAAAAATGAATAAAATTCCAAATTTTCATTTGAAATAAAAAATTGTATAATTTTGATTTCTTCATTCTTGTTTGTTGCTTATAACTGACCGGTTGGTTCATCGAAACAAAATTTGTCCTAGAAACTCACTCACGGGAATCATTTAAAGCAGAACAGAAAACCGAAAAAACATATCATATTTCAAGGAATCGAATCGATCTTTTTCCAAACAAACCAACCCTTCGTCATTAATTGTCGAAGGGAAATTCCATATGCATTTTTCTGCCCACAATCAAGGGGTTAAGCTAGTGATACTCCTTTTCTTTGGTATACCTTACCAAGACCCGGCGAAGCACACCAAAACAAGGGGGGGTGGTCTTCTTTTTCTGTATTCAATCAAGAGAAAACCCCACCCCATCCAGATCTGATAAACGGAATATACCAACACTAAGATATTCGAAATCCCCAGATACCTACCCATTCTCTTACATTTGAATACTTGTTCTATTCTAAATTACTAAGAAAAAACTTTCGACTCTATTCCTAAAAAATCCAAATTCCGAACTCGCATTTTTCTAAAGAAAATTCAAATAATCAAAAGAATATCAAAAAAATAATAAATTCAAAAATTTTAAACACAAAATAAGAATTCTATTTGCTTTCTTTAGGCTTTAGGAAGAATCCTAGGCAAAAACAAGAAAATTTGTCTAAGTATAACATCTAGAGTTATACTAACTAAAGCAATTAAAGAAAATTGAACTAAAAAAATGAAGTAGACTGGAAATAGGATCCCGATCAAGTCAGTCGATAAATCTTGAAATGAGATATGCCCTGCAATAATCAAAGGAAACTAGATGGTTTGGTCAAAATAAATTGTTGTTTTGACTAACTAGTTATCAATGACTTTAGAACTTCAATTCGAATCAACCAATCCGATATACTTTCCACGTTCATAGGAGTGCGTCTATGTTTTTGCTTTACGAATATGATATTTTTTGGGCATTTCTAATAATATCAAGTTTTATTCCTATTTTGGCATTTTTAATTTCTGGGATTTTAGCCCCGATTAGGAAAGGGCCGGAGAAACTTTCTAGTTATGAATCGGGTATAGAACCAATGGGCAACGCTTGGTTACAATTTAGAATTCGTTATTATATGTTTGCTCTAGTTTTTGTTGTTTTTGATGTTGAAACGGTTTTTCTTTATCCATGGGCAATGAGTTTTGATGTATTGGGCGTATCTGTATTTATAGAAGCTTTAATTTTCGTGCTTATCTTAATTGTTGGTTTAGTTTATGCATGGCGGAAGGGAGCATTGGAATGGTCTTAG